CAAGTGGGCGGATTAGTCCGAGTGGAGAGAAAAAAAAAAAGGATTGAACTGAAAATCTTTTCTGGAGATATCCATTTTCCTGGAGAGACAGATAAGATATCCCGACACAGTGGCATCTTGATACCCCCAGGAACAGGAAAAACAAATTCTAAGGAATCCAAAAAATTGAAAAATTGGATCTATGTCCAACGGATCACACCTACTAAGAAAAAGTATTTTGTTTTAGTTCGACCCGTAGTGACATATGAAATATCGGACGGTATAAATTTAGCAACACTCTTCCCCCCGGATCTGTTACAAGAAAGGGATAATATACAACTTCGAGTTGTCAATTATATTGTTTACAGAAATGGCAAACCAATTCGGGGAATTTCTGATACAAGTATTCAATTAGTTCGGACTTGTTTAATTTTGAATTGGGACCAAGACAAAAAAAGTTCTTCTATCGAAGAGGCTCATACTTCCTTTGTTGAAGTAAGTACAAATGGTCTGATTCGAGATTTCCTAAGAATTGACTTAGTGAAATTCCCTATTTCGTATCTCAGAAAAAGGAATGATCCCTCAGGCTCAGGATTGATCTCAGATTCAGATAATGTGTCAGATTACACCAATAGCAATCCCTTTTATTCCAAGACAAAAATTCAACAATCACTTAGCCAAAATCAAGGAACTATTCGCACGTTGTTAAATAAAAATAAGGAATGCCCATCTTTGATAATTTTGTCATCATCTAATTGTTTCCGAATGGGTCCATTCAACGCTGGAAAATATCACAATGTGATAAAAGAATCAATTAAAAGAGATCCTATAATTCAAATTAGGAATTTGATTGGCCCTTTAGGAACAGTCCTTCAATTTTTGAATTTTTATTCATTTTACTATTTAATAACTCATAATCCTATTTTGGTAACTAAATATTTGCAACTTGAAAATTTAAAACAGACTTTTCAAGTAATTAACTATTATTTAATTGATGAAAATGGGAGAATTTTGAATCCCGATTCATGCAGTAACATCGTTTTGAATTCATTCAATTTGAATTGGTATTTTTGTCATCCTAATTATTATCATAATTATTTTGAAGAAAGATCTACAATAATTAGTCTTGGACAGTTTATTTGTGAAAATGTATGTATAGCCAAAAACGGACCCCATCTCAAATCGGGTCAAGTTTTGATTGTTCAAGTTGACTCTGTAGTAATAAGATCCGCCAAGCCTTATTTGGCCACTCCAGGAGCAACTGTTCATGGTCATTATGGAGAAATCCTTTACGAAGGAGATACATTAGTTACATTTATATATGAAAAATCGAGATCCGGTGATATAACGCAGGGTCTTCCAAAAGTGGAACAAGTGTTAGAAGTGCGTTCAATTGATTCAATATCGATGAACCTAAAAAAAAGAATTGAGGGTTGGAACGAGCATATAAAAAAAATTCTTGGAATTCCTTGGGGATTCTTGATTGGGGCTGAGCTAACTATAGTGCAAAGTCGTATATCTTTGGTTAATAAGATCCAAAAGGTTTATCGATCCCAGGGGGTGCAAATCCATAATAGGCACATAGAAATTATTGTACGCCAAATAACATCAAAGGTGTTGGTTTCAGAGGATGGAATGTCTAATGTTTTTTTACCTGGAGAACTAATTGGATTGTTGCGAGCGGCGCGAACGGGGCGCGCTTTGGAAGAATCGATCTGTTACCGCGCCATCCTATTGGGAATAACAAGGGCATCTTTGACTACGCAAAGTTTCATATCTGAAGCGAGTTTTCAAGAAACTGCTCGAGTTTTAGCCAAAGCTGCTCTCCGGGGCCGTATCGATTGGTTGAAAGGCCTAAAAGAGAACGTTGTTATAGGGGGGATGATACCCGTTGGTACCGGATTCAAAGGATTAGTGCATCGTTCAAGGCAACATAAGAACATTCCTTTGAAAACCAAAAAGAAGAATTTTTTCGAGGGGGAAATCAGAGATATTTTGTTCCACAACAGAGAATTATTTGATTCTTCTATTTCAAAGAAGTTTCATGATACATCAGAACAATCATTTAGAGGATTTAATGATTCCTAAAAGTGGATTCATACTTTTTAAATTTGAATTAAAAAAAAACTCTTTATTTATGGTCATTTTATGTGGTAATCGAAATAAAGATAATAACGAATAGAGGGTAGGGGTTTGGTTTGGATCGTGTATCGACATCGACACGGCCAATCTCCGGTAGAAGAAAATGTTCCATCGGAACAATTATTTAGTTCAGGGCAACCTCGTCTCTTTTTTTTTTTCAAAAAAAAGCGGAAGTGGGGGGGAGAAATGACAAGAAGATATTGGAATATCAATTTGGAAGAGATGATGGAAGCGGGAGTTCATTTTGGTCATGGTACTAGGAAATGGAATCCTAGGATGGCACCTTATATTTCTGCCAAGCGTAAAGGTATTCATATTACAAATCTTACTAAAACTGCTCGTTTTTTATCAGAAGCTTGTGATTTAGTTTTTGATGCAG